ACAAGTTGATTGATTCCGTCAGACTAGCTATATGTTGTGTATTATCAATGATTTCTACATAAGGTGGTAAGGCAATATCTTTAGCCGTTACATATCCAGGACCTCTAACACAAATAGATGCGTCACAAGTTCCATATAAATTACTTTTTAATACAATTTCTTTTAAATTCATTAAAATTTCATGGACTGATTCTTGCATACCCACTATGGTAGAATATTCATGTGACACTTTATTCGATTTTACGCGTGTGATACATGTTCCTTCTATTTCTCCAAGCAAAGTTCTTCGCATCGCAATTCCTATTGTGTCGGCTTGACCTTTCATAAGTGGAGACAGAACAAAGCGCCCATAATAAAGACGTTTACTGTCTTTTCTTGATTCAACACACTTCCACTGGCGTGTCCGAGTAGATACTGCTATTTTCTCTCGAACCATAGTAATATTAATTGATCATTGAATCATTTATTTCTCTTGTTTCTCTTGACAGTACTTTAACGTACATTTCTATATTCGTCTTTTTTTGGGGGGTCTACATCCATTATGTGGCATAGGGGTTACATCCCGTATAAAAGTTAATAGTATACCACTTCTGCGAATAGCTCGCAGTGCTGCGTCTCTTCCGAGACCAGGACCCTTTATCATGACTTCTGCTCGTTGCATACCTTGATCGACTACTGTACGAATAGCATTTCCTGCTGCGGTTTGAGCAGCAAAAGGCGTCCCTCTTTTCGTCCCCTTGAATCCACAAGTACCGGCAGAGGACCAAGAAACCACCCGCCCCCGTACATCTGTAATAGTAATAATGGTATTATTGAAACTGGCTTGAACATGAATAACTCCTTTTGGTATTCTACGCGCACTCCTACGTGACCCCATACGCCCATTTCTACGTGAACCGATTCGTGGTATAGCTTTTGCCATATTTTATCATTTCATAAATATAAGTCAGAGATCGATGGATATATCCATTTCATGTTACAAAAGATTCCTTATTTATTATCAGTTTCTTTAGTTCTTTAGCGAGTCTGATTATCCCTGTCTTTGTTTATGTTTCGGATTGGAACAAATTACTATAAGTCGTCCCCTCCTACGGATTAATCGACACTTTTCACAAATTTTACGGACAGAAGCTCTTTTTTTCATACTTGTCATTCCTTATTTTAAATTTGAATCAACTTCAGAATCTACTTCTTTGAAGACAATAGTTTCTTGATAATTTTTCATATTGATTCCCTTATTCCACGATTAAGGGGTGTTCAAACCATAAAATTTTTGAATCCTTGTTGCGGAGTCGAAAAATTATACACTCCCAGGTTGAATCATATCATAACGGCTTACTTCAACTTTGACTCTATTTGGATAGATTTTGTGTATGAGAAAGATTACCATATAGAACACAAAATTTCTCCGCCGATTCCTTGTAGTCTAGCCTCTCGGTCGGTCATTATACCTCGAGAAGTGGATAGAATTATAATTCCCATCCCACCTAAAATTCTAGGAATTCGTTGATAGTTAGAATAGATTCGTAGACCCGGTCGACTGATTCGATTTAAATTGAAAAGGTTTCTATAGGGCTCTTTTCGAGTCCTTTGGTGTCTCAGCGTTAAAACCAAAAAGTTTTTATGCTTTTCGCGCTGTTTTCTCATATTTTCGATAAAACCTTCTCGTAAAAGTATTTTTACAACATTTTCGGTACTATTAGTCGATGTTATTCGAACCACTCTTTTTTGATCCATATAAGCATTTCGTATAGAGGTTAATATCTCAGCAATAGTGTCTCTACCCATTATGCCTAAAAATTTTAGTAACTCATTATTTGATATAATCAACATGCTTTTTTGTTTATGAATAATTCAAGGTATATGCGTGAGATACAATCTATCTCTTAATCTATTTTTTTTCAATACCCTACTCTAAAATCTAAAAAAATTTTATAATACCTCGGGAGCTAAGGAAACTATTTTAGTAAAATTTAGTTTTCTTAATTCGCGGGCGATTGCACCAAAAATCCGAGTTCCTCTTGGATTTCCTTCTTGATCAATAACAACTGCAGCATTGTCATCATATTGTATTATCATACCGTTGTCCCGTTTCAGTTCTTTACAAGTACGTACAATTACAGCTCTTACAACTTCTGATCTTTCTAGGGGCATATTTGGTACTGCGTCTTTGATCACAGCAATAATAATGTCACCAATATGAGCATATTGACGATTACTAGCACCTATGATTCGAATACACATCAATTCTCGGGCCCCGCTGTTATCGGCTACATTTAAAAGGGTTTGAGGTTGAATCATACTATTTTAAATTTTTTTCTTTCAATGCAAAGGACAAAGAAAAAAAAAAGAAATATTTTTTGTCTAAAAAGAAAAATTTAAAAATTTTTCATAATGAAGAACCTTTTTGTTAGTTGTTCTTTTTATACTTTATCCCGAAATAATGAATTGAGTTCGTATAGGCATTTTGGATGCTGCTACTGAAATAGCTCGTCTAGCTATATTTTCTGTTACTCCATTCATTTCATAAAGTATTCGACCTGGTTTAACAACAGCTACCCAATATTCGGGCGATCCTTTACCCGAACCCATACGTGTTTCTGCAGGTCTTATTGTAACTGGTTTGTCTGGAAATATTCGTACCCATATTTTTCCACCACGACGTACATTTCGTGTCATTGCTCGTCGACCTGCTTCTATTTGTCTGGATGTGATCCAAGCAGGTTCAATCGCTTGAAGAGCATATTTCCCGAAACAAATACGATTCCCCCGATAAGAAATTCCCTTCGTTCTTCCTCTATGTTGTTTACGGAATCTGGTTCTTTTTGGGTTATAGTTGATGTTTGTTTGTGAATTCCATCTCTACTACAGAACCAGACGTGAGAATTTCTTCTCATCTGGCTCCTCGCGAATAAAAGGATTCAAAAAAAGAAAATTTTCGCGGGCGGATATTTACTCTTTTGTTTAATTTTTATGTTTAATTTTTAGACTTTTTTTCACTTTCGAAGAATAGATCAATTCATCTGGACTTCGTTCCGCCATCCCGACCAGTGAATCAGTAAGATTTCCTTTTCCATAGAATCTTTTGCATTCACAGCTTCCATCGTTCCCATCGCTTCTTACTTAATGCTTAGGTCTGAATTTTACAATGGAGCTCGTTATGGAAGTTGTTCTTGAGTCAATTTTCTAAGTCTTTATTGGCTCGAAGCTCTTGATTTTTTTGTTGTGCTCTAGGAAGAATAAGAGTCATTTACTTAAGATGAATCTTGATTCATGCTATATTACACTGCCCTTTATAATTTATAAAATGACTTATCGACCTTACATTACTGGAATTCTATATCATTATCATTTTTTTCTCTCATCCTTCCGTTTATCTACATTTTTCTTCTATCTTTTTTTTACAAAGATTTTTTCAGAAACAAAAAAGATTTCAGTCGCTACAAAGGTATGATCATTATATTAAATTTTGGCTGATTTTTTAAATTGAGATAATGCGAAGTGATGAGGTAGTTAGTATTTATCTACTTATTTATTCATACTGGGGAGCTCGGATAATCGTGTTTAATCCTAATTTAATCTTAACCCTAAAAAACCAACGAGTCACACACTAAGCATAGCAATTTTATCAAAAGGTCAGTCAAATTTTTATTCAACCCTATAAGAATTAATTGATGGTTTTGAAAAAAATAAAAAGGGGTTTAATTTTAAAAAGTAGGATTTTAGTATTCCTTGTCGATAAATATCCAAATTTTTATCCCCAACACACCATAGATAGTTCGAGCACTATAGGAACAATAATCAATTTTAGCTCCAATGGTTTGTAGGGGAACTCTGCCTTCTCGTATCCATTCAACGCGTGCAATCTCTTTTCCATCAATCCGACCTGAAATTTGAATTTGAATGCCTTTTGTATCGGCTTGTTCGGTTAATTCAATAGCCTTTTTCATTGCTTTTCGAAATGAAACCCTATTTTTTAATTGTTCGGCTAGAAATTCTGCAAGAATAGTGGGATTTCCATAAGGTTTTGAAATCTTTTTGATAACAACGTTAAGTTTACGATTCATACAATTTAATTTTTTTTCTAGGGTTGTCTGTAATTCTTCGACTCCTCGTGATCTACTTTCTAATAATAGCTTTGGGAATCCCATAAATATTATGACCTGAATCAGATCGATTCTTTTTTGAATCTCTATACGTGCAATTCCCTCTATCGCGGAGGATATTCTCGTATTCTTTTGTACATAATTCTTGATACAGTCTCTTATTTTTTGATCCTCTTGTAGATGCTCTAAATAATTTTTGTGTTGTGCAAACCAAACAGAATGGTGACTTTGATTTGTACCAAGTCTGAAACCTAGTGGATTTATTTTTTGTCCCATATTCCCTCACTACTATACATATTATGATAGCCTATAGTTGTATGTTTCTTTTTCCATCTCACCTTTTTTACGCTTTTTAACGAATCTACTTCTCTATATTCATCATCAAAAGATATATCTTTCATTACAATACTTATATGACAGGTAGATTTTTTTACCGGATAACTACGACCCCGCGCCCTAGGTTTTAATTTTTTTGTGCTAGTACTTGCGTTAACTTCTGCTTTACTAATAATTAAATTAGTTTCCTTAGAAGACATATTGTAACTGGCATTTGATGCTGCAGAATAAACCAATTTAAAAATCGGATAACATGCTCGATAGGACATGAGTTCTAGTATCATAAGTGTTTCTTCATAGGACCGTCCACGAATTTGATCAATTATTCTTCTTGCTTTGTCAGGAGACATAGGTATATGGTGTCCAAAAGCATATACTTCTAACACACTTTTTTTTTCCTTTGTTATCATAAAGTGACTCCTACTAATGAGTTATCATAAACATGTTTTAGTTAATTATAATTTTATCTTAACGACGAGATCTATTATCATTTTTTGTATGTCCTAAGAAATTTAAAGTAGGAGAAAATTCTCCTAATTTGTGTCCTACCATACGGTC